GGCTCGAACAATCCCGGCTCCATCTACCAAAACGACCGGAAATGTTTCAAAAAAAGTGGGCATACGACGTACAAAAAGTTCACGCCCTTCTTTATCTCTAAAGATAGGATGTCCTAACCATCCAACCGCTATTCCATCCCCGTTATCCATTGAACCCGCCCTGAATAATCCCCCTTTTGCCGGATTATTGCCGATATAATCATAAAAGGCTAATTTTTCAGGAATTTTAGACCAAGCTTCTGATAAACTTTGATTTTCGACTAACCCGGCACTAACTCTTCGATATATCTCTTGCTGAAAATACCCCTGATCCCATTGATAACGAGTAGGGCCAAATAATTCGATGGGGGTAGTTGCTGAACCATACCACATAGTTCCGGCAACAACAAAAGCTGCAAAAAAGACAGCAGCGATACTACTGGCAAGGACAGTTTCAATATTGCCCATACGCAATCCTTTGTATAGGCGTTGGGGTGGTCGGACGCTAAGATGGAATAGGCCTGCTAATATGCCCAATGTCCCAGCCGCAATATGATGAGAGGCTATTCCTCCCGGAACAAACGGATCAAAACCTTCCACGCCCCACGCTGGATTTACAGATTGTACTTTTCCAGTTAGTCCATAAGGATCGGACACCCATATTCCAGGACCATACAAGCCTGTTACATGAAATGCACCAAAACCAAAGCAAGCCACCCCCGCGAGAAATAAATGTATTCCAAAGATCTTGGGCAAATCCAAAGAAGGCTTTCCTGTCCGTTCATCAGTAAATATTTCTAGATCCCAATATACCCAATGCCAGATAGCTGCTAAAAAGCACAAGCCAGAAAACACAATATGCGCTCCGGCCACACCTTCATAACTCCAAATACCCGGATATGTTATAGTCCCTCCTGTGATACCCCAACCACCCCATGAATTGATTATTCCTAAACGAGTCATGAAGGGTATAACGAACATACCCTGTCTCCACATTGGATCAAGAACGGGGTCAGAAGGATCAAAAACCGCTAATTCATACAGAGCCATTGAACCGGCCCAACCAGCAACCAGAGCTGTATGCATTATATGAACAGCAAGCAACCGACCGGGATCATTCAATACGATAGTATGAACACGATACCAAGGCAAACCCATGAAAATACCCCTTTATCAAAGAAAAAAAGACACTACGCAACTTTATTGCATTGGCAAAGACTATACTCTGACTATGTTATGCCCCCCTCTTCGGTGGATTAGTTCATAGCAAGGGTTCATATTCATATTTGTTTTATTCTATTGGGAATAATGGAACAATTCCGTTAGTAGGAAAAAAGAGAAGCAAATTTATTCTATACTCGATAAGTACCAATACGCAATGGGAAGGTTGATGCCTTTTCTATGAGCGAATGTGCCCATACTTGTTCATCATTACAAGGGCCTATTTCTAATAATTTGACCTTATTCATTCTGTCTTTCTTTATTATCCTTTGATATGATAAAAGACAATATTATAAAAACAATAAAACCCTTATTACGTTTACACATTAAAGTAAATATAGTACTTAGTTATTTTTTATTTAATTTTATGCCCGTTGGTGTTCTAAAAGTACCTTATTACGTTTCCACATTAAAGTAAATATAGTACTTAGTTATTTTTTATTTAATTTTATGCCCGTTGGTGTTCCAAAAGTACCTTATCAAATTCCTGTTCCTATTCCTATTCCTAATCCTGAATCTGAGGATAAGGATGATGATGATGATGATGATCGTGAGGAGTGGGTTGATTTATACGACCGACTTTATCGAATCAGAGCACTTTTTTTATTCCAAGAACTTTCTGACGAAATCGCGAATAATATTATCGGTCTTATGGCATTTCTCAATATCGATGATAATACAAAAGAGCAATTTTTATTTATAAACTCTCCTGGTGGAGGACTGATAAATGGACTAGGGGTTTATGATATGAGCCAAGTAGTGCTACCAGATGTACATACACTATGCATGGGAGAAGCCATTTCAATGGCAGCTTTTATCTTGGCCGGAGGAGCAGATACCAAACGTATAGCATTCCCTCACTGTAATGTAATGATCCATCAACCTATTTCTTCTCCGGCTGAAGGCCCACCGGTCGAATTATACATGGACGGGGAAGACATGGACATCCTACGTAACACCGTCGAAGATCTTTATGCGCAAAGAACGCGACAACCTAGATCGATTATACGCGAAGACATGATCAGAGATCGTTTTATGACAGCAACAGAGGCCAAAGATTATGGAATTGTTGATTCTGTAGGGGCGGATTAGCCTGTCTTTCGCGTAACTCCATGATTTGAGATTACCCCTACCGACCTAATTTAATAGGAGTAATCTGGTTAGGATCGATCTAAACCATCCCATTATGTATATGATTCAACATGCCAACTATTAAACAACTTATTAGAAATACAAGACAGCCAATCAGAAATGTCACAAAATCCCCCGCTCTTAAGAGATGCCCTCAACGTCGAGGAACGTGTACTAGGGTGTATGTGCGACTCGTTCAGATCATGAGCTAGAACAAAGGAAAGAGGACAATTTTCCAGTATCAAAGATCAGTACCGGTGAATAGGATAGAATGGAAAAATGAACTCCATTTACTATCTAAAAATAAGAAAATTGATCGTATGCCTTTCATTGTGTATGAAATTTATGGTTTCCATTGGTGTAAACCCAATCACCTCAATTTAAGAATTCTCCATTGGTAGCAAATGGTTGCCCATTAAGCGGAGGAAATCTTGGTTCAAATTTAAAAAACAGAAAGATTAGGCCGCCCTCTTGCAAGAACGGACTAACAGGGTCAGCTACCCAGCCAACCCTCATAATTAAATACCGTTACTGTATAGGTAGATCTCGTTGTGAAAGACCTAGTTACTGGATAATTCATGGGTAGAGCCAAAGAATGTGAACTATACAAGTTACCAATAACATTGATTAAATGAAGTTAAAGGCTCCGGTGTATAGAGAAGACCTCACCGTTTAAGAAGTAACCATAGAAACGATGGAATCCACGATTTCTTTATAATTTATATTTCTTATTATATTTTTAATACCAAGTAGAATACAATTTCGGATTTCGGGGTGAAATGCCTAGAAAAAAAGAAAAAATCGTGGTCGGGAAGGTTATAGTAGCCAAAGCCGTTGGAATTTTGAGTTTATACATTGGAAAAACCCGTTTTGTTATTAATAGACTAGGAGGGGGGAAAAAGAATAACTGCAAGAAAGGAAATCAATTAGTTATTCGGCACAATTTCATTTATGCATATTCAATGACCAGAATTAGACGGGGATATATAGCTCGGAGACGTAGAATAAAAAAGCGTTTATTTGTATCAAGCTTTAGGGGAGGTCTTTCAAAGCGTACTCGAAGTATTACTCAACAAGAAAGAAGAGCTTTGGCTTCGTCTCATCGGGATAGGGATAGGCAAAAGATAAATTTTCGTCGTTTGTGGATCACTCGAATAAATTCAGTAATTCGCGAAGGGTGGGTATCCTATAGTTATAGTTATAGTAGATTAATCCACGATCTATACAAGAGACAGTTGCTTATTAATCGTAAAATACTTGCCCAAATAGCTATAGCAAATAAAAATTGTCTTTATATGATTTCCAATGAGATCATAAAAGAAGTAAATTGGAAGGAATCTGCCGGAGTAATTTAAATGGAGTTACCCGGAGAATGAACTCCGGGAAAGTAGAGTAAAAATGAATAAAATATGATAAAATAAAGTAGTCAAAAGAAATATGAATCAACACATTCGATAAAAACTTTTTAGTTTGACTTCTTACCCGATTTTTTATTTGTTTTTGTCTTACGACACGATAATCAAATCCGGATTGTCGGATTTTTCGAACAAAGCATCAATCTGCGTTTTAGTTCGGGTGTGAATTTTGATTCAAGTGAAGAAAGAGTAAGCCTATTTTTTTGTCTTTCGCAGTCGCCTTATATTTCTTTTCGTCTCTCACGGTCGACTTCTATTTCTTTCCGTCTGACTTATATTTCTTTCCGTCTGACTTATATTTCTTTCCTCCTGACTTATATTTCTTTCTGGCTATCGCGGTCGACTTGTTTTTTTTAAATTGTTCCTCATTATTAACAAAAGGTAACAAAGATAAAATACGAGCTTGTTTTATAGCAATAGTAATTAATCGTTGTTGTTTCAAAGTCAATCTATTTAATCGTCTAGGTAATATTTTTCCTTGTTCACTAATAAATCGACTAATTAAACTCATGTTTCTATAATCAATTCGATCCCCCGGTTGGATTGGGGGCAAACGCCTACGAAAAGATCGCTTGGATTTAAGAAAAGGTCGCTTGGATTTAAGAAAAGGTCGCTTGGATTTAAGAAAAGGTCGCTTGGATTTATCCATGGTTTGTTTAGTTTATTCCTTTAAACCGAAAATCCTATTTTGGTTGGATCTCTAAAATGAATTAGAATCCATAAAAATAAATAGGATTTGGTTTGTTTCTATTTAAATTATCTTATATATATATAATTAGAATGTCATTTTTCCCCATCCTGTGTAGGGTGCAAGTGCTCGGTTCGAGCTATTTCGTTATCTCCCCGTGAATTGTATGTTTGTAACAATATGGACAGAATTTTCTCAATTCCAATCGATTAGGCGTATTGTGCCGGTTCTTTTGAGTAATATATCTGGAAATGCCTGTTGATACCTTATTAACACCCTTTCGAACACAAGTAGTACATTCCAAAATAACCGTTATTCGGATATCCTTACCCTTGGCCATGAACCTCCTTTGGATTTTTAATTTACTCAACCCTTCTCCTTTCGATCCGAAACGAAGAAGAAGAAAGGAAAAAAATAGAAGTTACTAACTTGAAATCAAATTATGAAAAATTTTGCTGCAATCAATCTATTAAAATAAGATACAAAGATTTCTACACGATATTTAAAATCACAGTATTTCAAATCACAGTACAGTATTTCGTTTAAGTATCTTGTATAATACTCTT